CCCTCCAAGCAGGCACAAGCTTATCGACAAATGTCTCTTCTATTACGAAGACCACCAGGTCGCGAAGCTTATCCAGGAGATGTTTTTTATTTGCATTCACGCCTTTTGGAAAGAGCCGCTAAATCAAGTTCTCGTTTAGGTGAAGGAAGTATGACCGCCTTACCCATAGTGGAGACTCAATCGGGAGACGTTTCGGCTTATATTCCTACCAATGTAATTTCCATTACAGATGGGCAAATATTCTTATCCGCCGATCTATTTAATGCCGGAATCCGACCGGCGATAAGTGTGGGGATTTCCGTCTCTAGAGTAGGATCTGCAGCTCAAATTAAAGCCATGAAACAAGTAGCTGGCAAATCAAAATTGGAACTGGCTCAATTCACAGAGTTAGAAGCCTTTGCACAATTTTCTTCTGATCTCGATAAAGCTACGCAGAATCGATTGGCAAGAGGTCAACGATTACGTGAGTTGCTCAAACAATCCCAATCAGAACCTCTCGCGGTGGAAGAACAGATAGTGACTATTTATACCGGAACGAATGGGTATCTTGATTCATTAGAAATTGGCCAGGTAAAGGGATTTCTCGAGGAATTACGTACTTACTTAAAAACGAATAAACCTCAATTGCAAGAAATCATATCTTCTACCAAGACATTCACTAAGGAAGCAGAAGTCCTTTTGAAGGAAGCTCTTCAGGAACAAAGGGAACGGTTTCTACTTCAGGAACAAACATAAAGAAATGGATCCCTCTTAGTACAAGTAGTCCAAGGGGAATCCTTGAGAAAGATAAACGTCTCTGATTCATTCAAATCATTCAAAATCTATTTTCTTTCTTGACATAGAGATCTCATAAAATAGATAGATGGAATTAAATTGCGTCCAATAGGATTTGAACCTATACCAAAGGTTTAGAAGACCTCTGTCCTATCCATTAGACAATGGGCGCTTTTCATTCCATATCCGGATTTTTATCTTTCGGATTTTTCCTATCTCCTGTTCGGAAAAAAAGAAGTGAATTGTATTTGATACATTTTGGCGAAGAAAGATGTGTATTCACATCAACGATGCATCGACTAAAATTCATATGCAATGAGTAGAATATGGGTGGAGCGGGTAGCGGGAATCGAACCCGCATCGTTAGCTTGGAAGGCTAGGGGTTATAGTCGACGTTGATTTCTCATTTTTAATTTAACATCGCTAATTCAAAACCGAACATGAAACTTTGGTTTCATTCGGCTCCTTTATGGAAGATGGATAGGTTCCCAGATAGATCTAAGCCGTAAACGAAAAAAAGAAAGAAATACGACCCATAACACCTATGTCGGCTTTTCCCTTTGAATGGGTCCAAAACAACTCGCTTTATAGATGATCCCTCTAGAGGAGGGGAATTCGAACAAATCCTTCTAGTTACTTCGTTCTCTATTTCTACTTGCGAGAATCCTGAGGAAAAGAATTGTGTTTCCACCGAGCTGAAACAATATGTTGACTCTAGTAAACCAAAGTCATCATTTAATAGCTATTTCGCTTCAATTTCCCCTATACAAACCAAAAATTGAAGATCTAGTTACGATTCGAAATACACTTTTTGATCTTTATCCATGGACCCTTTACTCATACTTATTCAATTGGAAGTCTTGATCCAACAAAAAAATTATGCTTCGCGACTCCATAATCCAACTTTTCAATTTAGAATTGACCCTTGGCTAGAAATCACGAGAATGTATATTCCTCCTCAAATCTGTCATTGAGAGGGAAAGGATTCACTCCTTTTCAGAAAGAAAGTTTTTGCTAGGAATATCAATCAACAGAAAGACCCCTTAACTACTTCAGCTGTTAATAGAACGAATCACACTTTTACCACTAAACTATACCCGCTACAATGTGATTATTGTCTATGAATGGGCCCTTTGTCGAACAAGAGAATCCCGCGTAATCAAGATAAGATCAGAACAGAATCACGAAATTCGCATGTTGACGCGTTTCTTTCGCCGGGAGAGCTTGATGGAAAACAGGGCTTTTTCCATTTTCAATAAAAAAAAGGAAGAAGTTCTATCTTTTCTTTTTTCTGGAGGAGCTTCTTAGTGACAGTCTCGTCCCGACCCGAAAAGACCCATTGAAGTCAGAAAAAAAAGAAATTGTGTAAGAATCCGTAGCTGTCTATTATCTATTTTCAACTTTTCCATCCTCTTAAGCAAAGACATTTTTTCTCAAAAAAGAGGAAGAGTGTGAGTCTTCTCTTTTTTCGAAGACGCGCTTTTCCCTATTTATTTGATTCAATTGCTAGATTTTCTGAATTCGGGCCAAGCAATTGGATCTAGTAAACAAGAAGAAAATCTTAGGATTTTTTGTGGACTCGGGGGTTCAAATAAAGTTTGTCCCTTGAAGAAATAACTAAGTTTAAGTTATAGTATAAAGAAGTTTCTGATATTTATTAAGTATACTAAGTCTGATGAGACTTTTTTATTTTTTATAAACCTAGAAAGGGAAAAGAAAGAAAAAATATTAAGAAATGACACTTATATCATCTAGCGGAGGAGCGGAAAGACCCCTTTCTTTTCTATTCCTATTGTTGTTGCTTCAATAACAAGTTTTTTTTTCAAATCCAATAAATCATTGGATCTATGATTCATTGGAATAAAACAAGAAAAAAATGGCCTGGCCTGGTCAGTACCTAGCCAGGCCGGGGGATCAAAAAATCTTTCAGACGAAAGAAAGGTTCTTTCCCTTTTTTTTTCTATGGGAAATATCCTCGGTATCGAAATGGAATTCCAATGGAATTACTAATCAAATGAATCTCTATCTAAATTAGGATCTAATGAGTCTCTATAGTCTAGAATCAAAAAGAAAGACTAAAGAAAGACTTTTTTTACTTCATGCATAATCATACCAGAGTAATTCTCCTTTTTCAATTGGGAGAGATGGCTGAGTGGACGAAAGCGGCGGATTGCTAATCCGTTGTACGACTTATTCGTACCGAGGGTTCGAATCCCTCTCTTTCCGTCTCCTCTGATGACTTTAGATTTGCCTTTCAAAATAAAAAACCCGAGCCATTTTCTCTGATTTTATCATAGTTCAATGTCTGGAATAGAGAAAATCATAATAAAATTTAGAAATCGAGCAAGGAAAATAAAAAACTCCTTTTTTTATTCCTCACGCCCAGGATTACGTCCTGGATCATTAGATAGGAATCCGAAGATGAAGAGAGAAACAAAGAATATCACTACTGTGTAAACGAAGAGTTTGAGAGTAAGCATTACAAAATCTCCAAGATCATTTTTTGAAAAAGGGGAATAGATTATCCAGTTTTAGACCGCATATCCTATTTTGTTTGACACCAAGAAATGAAGTGCTTTCTACAAAAGAAAGTCATTTTCAGAAATGCATTTGTAATAAGATTCTTTCACCAAAATTATCTTTCATGTCCCATCTCTCTCTATATATATATATATTGTGATTGTAGGGGACCCTAATTACTACTAATAGGTTCCTTGGTCACTGGAAGTAGAAGGTAAGAATGAGGAATAGGCGGTCCCAGAATTTCCATGTGTGAATCGAGGGTTCCTAATGTAAGACTTATCGGAGCTTATCAATTATTAGAATCTTTTTTCTCCTAAAAAATTAGAAATGTTTGTAAGACAGTAGTAGAGATCTCATCGAAAACTTACAGCAGCTTGCCAAACAAGGGCTAAGAGCAAAAAGAGCACAGGTATGACTGGCATAACATCTACGATTGGATTCAAAAAAGCGTAAGCCTCGGGCAATTTAGCGAAAACAAAACTAATTGAATGAAGAGCAGAATTAAGAGAGATACAGATCAAACTAAAGATATTCAGCATAACAAACATTTCCTTCTTGGAGATAATTGTATTTTGATTGAGTGATAGAAGGAAAAAAAAGAAAGTAAAGTAATAAGGTACACCAAAAATCTTTCTTTTTCTTTGAATCACCTAATCAAAAAGCCTTCCATTCTCAAACGAGAGTAGAAGGAGGCATACTTTCATACATTATCTTAATTGAATTATATGTAATGATCAATAAATTCAGTTGGATTCTACAACTACACGTGTCAAATCCTAGCAATAATCTAATCTATTTCATAGAGATTTGAGCGGAAATTGACGAATACCCAATAACGATATTATTGTTTCTTAGTATGAAATAGAAGCCTAAATGGGGCGTGGCCAAGCGGTAAGGCAACGGGTTTTGGTCCCGCGACTCGAAGGTTCGAATCCTTCCGTCCCAGAGCAGTCCGATTCTATCAGAATAACTATTTTTTCTTTAAGAATCTTCCGAGTCTGTTTAAAAGTGTTATGATCCTTGTTTCTAATTGTTTCTAATTTCGAATGATTCTTGTTTGAAGCATATCCTTCCTTTTTTCCAAAAACCAGGGTCAATGACATGCGGATCGACCTAAATTTTCGATGCGGATAGGATGGAAAATAGATATAGATAGTTTCATTCAAAAAGAAACATGGATTTCTGTTATGATGATCCAAAATGTTTTTTTTCTTTTGTTTCGTTGTTTTTAGTTTCATTGTTCGAGAAAGAATTGGATCTTTTATGTTTATGATTGATTATCTTCAACAATCTGTAATCTGTTAAAGATGCGGATTTCAGAAGAACTTGTTTCTTCGTCTTTTTTCTAAATTGTTTCATTCATACGATCAAATATGACCAGCTCTTATCTCTTTCGGAAGGAACAATCAAATACAAAAATCAAAATAGGAAAGAACTCAAATAGAATTTTCCATTTTCAATCATTCCATTAATTCTTAGACGAATTTCGATTCATAGAGCAAGTAAAAAGAATTCTCGTACTTGATTCTGATATGGGTCATAGGATCCATCAATAACTCGACCCAATCAAAAGAAGACCTTGGTATTAGTGGTCTTAGTTGATTCGGGAGAATTCACTAATTCTGATTGATAAGCGGCCTAGGCTTCCAGGAAACTCTAGGATCACTTCACTAACTATCACTGCGCTTCGAATTGAAAGATGAGAATTTGGCGATAGCATGAAAGCTATCTCGGGGATTGCCTGTGACTGATTTTTAGTCTATATTGGTGATAGCGCAATAGTCACACATTTTACTATACATAGAACAGGTAGTGGGTTGGTTTATATGGTTTAAATAAGAAATAAAAGTTATGCGTTCGATATCTATGATATCCATGATTGACTGTGACTGAAAAAAAGTATTGACTTTGAAGCCTCTTTCGTGTATATTATTAATAATTAATAGCGCTTTCTTGCGATAGGATCTCCAATTTTTATTTTCATCGAAAAGGTTATGGTTGCGATGATTTAAAAAAGAAACGCAACACAAGGCGTGGGTTCTATATCGATACTGAAAAAAGATGGAATTTATATGAATATTATATAATTCAAATGAATATATGTGAATTCACTAATTCAATTGAATCCTAAGACTTCTCCAGCCAGATAAATGCTTACCCGTCCATATAGAAAAAGAAAGTCTCAAGTATAGATTGCTATGGACCTATTGAGCCAATGACTATTCATGATTCCATATTGAATCAATTCCATTCATGATTCCATATTGAATCAATTCCATACGGGTTTCAAACAAGAAGGATGTTATGGTAAAACTTCGTTTAAAACGATGTGGTAGAAAGCAACGTGCGACTTGAAGGACATGATCGTCTGTGGACTCTTACATCCACCATTTTTTATAGGAATAAAGATGCTCTTGGCTCGACATAGTTTGTTCTGTTCCACTAGACCAACCTTTTTGCTGGGTTGTAAATAGTACCTGATGGAGCTCGAGCAGAAAGTAAAGTATTTTTTTTGTCAGTTCTGAGGGACAAGGGTCTAGGGTTAGTGTCAATCAATAAGTTGGAACAACTTCGTAAGTATATCTTCAATATAGAAATCGAAAACATCCAAATTCAACAAAAGTTTCGAGGAAATTTTGTTGGAATTGGAATTGTGAAAACTATTTCGATCACAAGTCTATCACACGGGAATCAACCGTTCGTATGATTCTTCGCTAGAAAGAAATCGCAAAAGGTACGTTGCTGCCATTTTGAAACGATTAAAGATCACCGAAGTAATGTCTAAACCCAATGATTCAAAGCAAAGATAAAGGATCCCGGAACAAGAAAACATCATTTTTAATTGTCTCAACCATTGGAACCCGGAATAAAAAAAGGGGGGAATTCTAAACGAGACAAACAAAAGGGATTAGAGACAGCTCAATAAATGAAATGACTACGTCTAAGGATTTTCCTTTTAGCTCTTTGAGAATTAGACAACTTGAGTTATGAGTACGAATGATTTTTCTTTTCTTTTTCGGGACGGAAGAAAAAAACGAATCAAAGCATAGTAATGAATTTGAGAATTTTATAGATCTATTTGGAACTATATAATTCAAATCATTCTTTCTCGAGCCGTACGAGGAGAAAACCTCCTATACGTTTCTAGGGGGGGGCATTGTTCATCTATATCTATCCCAATGAGCCATCTATCGAATCGTTGCAATTGATGTTCGATCCCGAAGAGAAGGAAGAGATCTCGGGAAAGTGGGTTTTTACGATCCGATAAAGAATCAAACCTATTCAAATGTTCCTGCTATTCTATATTTCCTTGAAAGGGGTGCTCAACCCACAGGAATTGTTCATGATATTTCAAAGAAAGGGATATTTAAGGAACTTCGGGTTAATGAAACGAACTAAAATGAATGAAAAAGTAGGTAAAGGGGGGCCGTCCTATATGAGTATTGTGTCAGTTTTTCTTTCTTATTCTCCCCTTTCTTGCTCTATTCATACCTATTTACAATTAGATTAATCCCATACAATCCCATATTCTATTTATTATTCTATTTTTTTATTATTCTATTTAGTATGGTTATTCTGGCACATACTTCGTGAAATGGTTCATACCCGTTTGTTGCCAGGGGCAACACGATCAAGTTGGTAAGGATCCAAATCTGCTTTCACATTTCTATTGATTTCTGATCCTAGAGGGCCCCTTGACCATTCTGTAGAAATGGGCTATTCCATTTGCATAGATATGGTCAAGGGGCATACCCAAGCCTTCATTTGTCTATTTCTATGAGTTACCAGCTCTTATCTTCAGGGCGGAGTAGAGCAGCTTGGTAGCTCGCAAGGCTCATAACCTTGAGGTCACGGGTTCAAATCCTGTCTCCGCACCATCCCTTCTTTTCTCAAAAAAATGGGAGGTTTGACTCTGTTAACGAGTCCTTAATGAACATTTCTCTTTTGGGATGGTAGGAAAAAAAGGGGGGGAAGAAAGAATCACTACACTCTCTTAGTTCCCTAGACCCAATCATTTCTCCTATTCCATGACTTCGCCAGAGGCGGATAGCTGGAATCGAACCCTAACCTTATCCGTGGCAAAGAGAAGTCTTACCATTCGAATCAAACATACCCACATTTGATTCATTCCTGATACGCACGGATCTGTCCATCGATCTAGGATATCTCATGTTTGGATCCTATTTGTGCAGGGCTAGATACTATCTTCCTAGATTCCAATTGTTCTTCGATTCTATATTCTATTCGATAACAATTCTTTGATTCTCTAGGTTAGGCACAAGTCTTTAGTTATTGAAATTCCATTTTGTTGGGTGCAACGTTCCTATTGGGATGTTGACAATAGTGGATTGACCAAATAGAATTGGATCGTGGATAAATGGATCTATTTATCCATATCCATAAGTTTGGTTTTTATTTTACTTGACTTTATGGAAATGATGTGTTCCTTGGATTCGCTGTGGCACAAGAGGTTTCCTCTGAAACGGAAAGAGGTCGATCGATTTTCTATATTTATCGGGTAATTGATTCTATTTTCATTTGATCTGTTCCGTTTTACGTTTCTAATCGACCAGAAAATTCTTTTTTTAGATTTGGTTGTTAGTTTAATTTTGTTGTTTGTTGTTTGTTGCTGGGGTCGTGCAATCCAATCTCTTTCTTATTTTCTTTCTTTTGTTTGATTGTGCTCGTATCTACACACACTAATTACCTTAGTCGGGTTGCTAACTCAACGGTAGAGTACTCGGCTTTTAAGTGCGCCTAGAATCTTTTACACATTTGGATGAAGCAACCGATTCGTACATACCATTGGTAGAGTTTGTAAGACCACGACTGATCCTGAAAGGGGGTGAGTGGAAAAAGCAGCATGTCGTATCAATGTAAAATTCTGAGAATACTTGATCCTTAACGGATCGGTACAAAATCCAGTTTTTTATTATTATTCTTGTAGCGGGACAACCGAAATTCACGGTTGGGTCGATTGAATAAATGGATAGAGCCCTCTGGCTCCAATTATAGGGAAGCAAACAAAAAGCAACGAGCTTCTGTTCTGAATTCGAATGATTACCCGATCTAATTAGACGTTAAAAATGGATTAGTGCCTGGTGCGGGAAAAGGTTCTCCCATAAGTGGATTATCCATTTTTTTTTTTATGAATCCTAACTATTTCTACCTCCATTATATTATGTCTGGAGTGGGGACTCATGTGTATCAGAAACGGTATATTGATAAAGATAAATTATTCCAAAGTCAAAAGAGCGATCGGGTTGCAACAATAAAGGATTTCGAACCATCTCGGTATTCTATAATGAACACAAACCGATTGGATGGAAAAAGCGAGGATCCATTGATTAACTTATCTGTCGTCACCGAGGTATTTTTTCGTTTCTTACTATATACCCTGTTTTGACTGTATCGTACTATGTATCATTTGCTAACCCAATAAACCCTTTGCCTTTAGTTTCAAATCGAATTTCAAATGGAGGAATTACAAGGATATTTAGAAATGGATAGATATCAGCAACAAGACTTCCTCTATCCACTTCTTTTTCAGGAGTCTCTTTATGCACTTGCTCATGATCATGGTTTAAAGGGATCCAGTCCTTACGAACCCGTGAAAAATTTAGGTTATGACAATAAATCCAGTTCACTGCTTGTGAAACGTTTAATTATTCGAATGTATCAACAGAAGTGTTTGATTCTTTCGGCTAATGCTTTTAACAAAATAAAAATTAATTATCCAATGGTATCCGCAGGATTTGCAGTTATTTTGGAAATTAAATTCTCACTGCGATTAGTGTCTTCTCGAGAGGGGAAAGATCTACAAAAATCTCAGAATTTACGATCAATTCATTCAACATTTTCCTTTTTAGAGGATAAATTATCACATTTAAATAAAGTGTCAGATATACTAATACCTCACCCCATTCATCTGGAAATCTTGGTTCAAAACCTCCGCTCTTGGATACAAGATGCCCCCTCTTTACATTTATTCCGACTTTTTCTCCACGAGTCTCGTAATTGGGGTAGTCTGATTACTCAAAAGAAATCCATCTCTTTTTTTTCAAAAGAGAATCAAAGATTCTTTTTGGTCCTATATAATTATCATGTATATGAATGGGAATCCCTATTCATGTTTCTCCGTAAACAATCTGTTCATTTACGATCAACATCTTTTGGAAACCTTCTTGAGCGAACATATTTCTATGGAAAAATGGAACATCCTCCAGGAGTGTTTCGTAAGGATTTCCAGAATATCCTATGGTTCTTTAAGGATCCTTTCATGCATTATGTCAGATATAAAGGAAAATCCATTCTGGCTTCAAGGGGAAGTTTTCTTCTGATGAATAAATGGAAATATCACCTTGTCATTTTATGGCAATGTTATTTTTACTTGTGGTCTCAACCAGATAGAATTCATATAAACCAATTGTCCAATTATTCCTTCGAGTTTATGAGTTATCTTTCAAGTGTACGGCGAAATCCTTCAGTGGTAAGGACTCAAATGCTAGAAAATGCATTTCTAATGGAGATTGCTAGTAAGAAGTTCGATACCCTAATCCCAATTATTCCAATGATTGGATCATTGGCTAAAGCTAAATTTTGTAACGTTTCGGGGCATCCCATTAGTAAGCCGATTCGGGCCGATTTATCAGATTCTGATATTCTCAATCGATTTGGTCGGATATGCAGAAATCTTTCTCAT